TTTCTATCTTTATCCATGGATCCCTTACTTATACTTATTCAATTGGAAAGATTGATCCAATTCCAAATTCACAAAAATTATGTTTCGTAATTTCATAATCCAAATTTGAAATTTCTAATTGACCCTTGGATACAAATCACGAGAATGGATATTCTTCCTCGAATCTTTCATTTAGAGGTAAAGGATTCAAATGAAATCCTTTTAAGAAATAAAGTTTTTGATCAGAATATGAATGAAACTGAAGAACCCCTTAACTATTAAGAGGATTAATAGAACGAATCGCACTTTTACCACTAAACTATACCCGCTACAATACGATTATTGTATAGAAATGGGACTTTTGTCGAACAGGGGAATCGGACGTAATCAATATAGGACAGAAATAAAAAAAATCATGAAATGCAAATTAGAGCTTAGAGTATTGACGTGTTTGTTAGGAGTCCTAATGAAATTAGGAAAAGAGGACTTATTTTGTTTAAAAATAAAAAACGAAATTGAATAACTAAATAAAATAACAAATTTGGTTCTTGAAGGAGTTTTGACAGATACGGCTCGACAAAACAATTTAAGCCATAACATAAAATGCATTGTGCAAAAAAAAATACATCGTTCTGTTTTTCCCTTTTTTCGAGTATCCAGTAAAAGTAAATTAAATAAAAAAAAAAGAAGAAGAAACAAAATAATAATAAAGAATAAGAAATGACACTTTGATTCCATCTAAATCATTTTTTTTATGATTTGGCGGTATGGTTCATTGGAACAAAAAAAGGCCCGGCTGGGTACTGACCAGACCAGGCCGTGAAAATAAAAAAAAAGGCCTTTTGTAATTTTGTAAAGAGATATTCTTTATTTTTTTCTATTTTGATTCGAGATATCTCTTTCGAGGCCATTCTTTATTTTCATTTTTAATTTTATAGAAATAAAAAATGGAATTCCTGATAAAAGTTGTATCCATCTGTATAATACAATACAAAATACAATAAAAAAATATATAAGCTATATAATAAAGTTAAAGTAAAGAAGGGCCTTTTTTTCAAGCATTATCTTTTGTGTAATGTAACATAGTAATTATTATTATTTTTTTTTTTTTCAATTAGGAGAGATGGCTGAGTGGATTAAAGCGTCGGATTGCTAATCCGTTGTACGAGCTATTCGTACCGAGGGTTCGAATCCCTCTCTTTCCGTTTCCGTCGCTGACTGGGTATCTTTCAAATTCGAATTTAGCGAACCCTTTTGCTTTTTTTATTTTTTTATTTGACTAGTTAAAGATGTAGAATAGATAAAATCAAATCCTAAAAACATTTCTAAGAATAAAGTAAAGAAAAATTTCTTATTTTTTAGTCTTCACGTCCAGGATTACGCCCTGGATCATTAGATAGGAACCCGAAGATGAAGAGAGAAACAAAGAATATAACTACGGTGTAAACAAAGAGTTTGAGAGTAAGCATTACACAATCTCCAAATTTTTTTGGGGAGGGGGGGAAAGAGAATAGATTCTCTATTTTTATACTACATATCCTATTTTGACACCAAGAAATGAAACGGTTTTTCAAATTGATAGAAATACAAAAGAGTTTTTATTTTTAGAAATTAACATTCGATATTGTGGCGGACTCTAATAGGGTCTTTCAGTGAAAAAAAAAGGGTCAGAATCGTGAAATGGGGAAATCTAAATTTATCGTGTCTGCCCAAGAATTTTACTGTTTTACTTGAGGGTTCATTCAAATTGGAAGACTCATCTGGTCTTATCAATTGTTAGAATTTTTTTTTCTCGAGCTTGAATAAATCATGAATTTTTCTCGGACACTATTAACGATCTTATCGAAAACTTACAGCAGCTTGCCAAACAAAGGCTAAGAGAAAAAAGAGAAGAGGTATTACTGGCATAACATCTACAATTGGATTCAAAAAAGCGTACGCCTCGGGTAATTTGCCGAATAAAAAACTACTCGAATAAAGGGCAGAATTAAGAAAGATATAGATCAAACTAAAGGTATTAAGCATAACAAACATTTTGTTCTTGGAGATAATTGTATTTTGATTGAGTTAAAAATATGTTATTGATATAAGCTAAAAATGACGAAAAGAAAGTAAGGTAGACAAAAAAAAATACTTCTTTGAACCGAACCAATCAAAACAAAAATCCTTCAATTCTCACAAGAGAATAGAAGAAATCATACTTTCATTCAATATCTTAATTGAATTCTATGTAATGATCAATAAATGGAGTTTAATTCTGCATCTACTTGTGTCAAAATCTTAAAAAAGGAATCTACTTTATTCCGTAGAGATTTGGCCGGGAATTGACGAACAACTAATATTAGTGTTTATTAGTATCGAATAGAAAAGAAATTCAAATGGGGCGTGGCCAAGGGGTAAGGCAACGGGTTTTGGTCCCGCTATTCGGAGGTTCGAATCCTTCCGTCCCAGAGCGACCTCTTAGATATATCCGAATATCAGACTCCAAATTACTTTTTTGAGCAACCTCTCTTTCAGAGTATAATTTTTTTAAGAGTCTAATTTTTGATAAAATGGACTTCTTGTTTCGAATTTTCAAAACTCTTCTCTGAATAAGATGTTTTTTCATAAATTGAATCGAGTTCAAATAATACGAAAATAAAACGGGATCCATTTGTGATCCAAGTAAGATGGCAACATAGATCACAAGAGTTTGAATTCAAAAAAAGTCGGATGGGCCCTCCCCCTCCCTTTCACTTTGATATGTAAGTGAGTGGCTTAAAAAATCCTTACATACCCTACCTCCGTGAATTTGCAAGGATACATTCTAAATCGAAATGCGAAAACCTCTATCTTTCTCTCTATCTTTCTTATATTTTTTTTAATAAGACAGCCCCGATTTTTTATTTCATTTTTTGAAATCTAAACAAGAGGGTATTCGTGGTAGTGGTACTGTTTGAATTCAATCAATGGAATTAAGTTTCTAAGACCGGTTTAGGGTAAAAGAACAATTATAGTAAAGAATGATGTAATCTGGACCCTTTTGTCTTTTTATCTATACAAAAGAGTCTAGCATCCCGTATCAAATAGGATCCTATTTTGATTTATGATTAATCATCCCCCAGAATGAATTGGGAGTGGGGTCCATACGAGTTAGTGAGCGATGTAAGATCTCATAATCAATCGAGTTTCATATGGGTGAATTTTCTTTGAGCTGGAGGTATTTGATGTTTGGCTCTAATTGATAATTGGAAATGGATTTAATCATAATTAATAATTGAGACGGGGTCCATTCATATATCTTCATCCTCTATATTTACTTTTTACTTTATTTTCTTTTTATTTTTATTCGTGTTCTTTTTTGTTTTATTTAGAAATAAAAAGAAATATTGCATTCATGCAATAAAATTAAAATAGAGGGTGAAATTAAATTCTTACTGAGGCTTCTTCCTCATAAATTAACTAACTATTCCTTTCATATCGAAGGAAAAGGGACTGGGTATTGACCGAAGCAATGACTATTCATGATTCTATAATTGAATCAATTACATACCGGTTCAAAACTAGAAAAATGTTATGGTAAAACTTCGTTTGAAACGATGTGGTAGAAAGCAACGTGCGACTTGAAGGACACGATCCGCTGTGGATTTTTTTTTATCCGCCATTTTAGATTGTAGATTATCTAGAAATGAATGGGCTCTTGGCTCGACATACTTTGTTCTGTTCTACTAGAATTCTCGTTTTTTGTTGGGGTGTAGTGTAAATAGGACATGATGGAGCTTGAGTAGAAAGTATTTGTTCATTTCGCAGGGGCAAGGATCTAGGGTTAATACCAATCAATAAGTTGTAACAAACTCCGTAAGTATATTTTCGATATAGAAATCGAAAGAATCCGATTCGAGCAATTTTGAAATCCAAAACGACAATTTGTTGGAATTGGTAAAACTCTTTCGATGAAAAGTGTATCATGCAGGAATCAATTGTTCGTATGATTCTTTGATAGAAAAAAATCGCAAAAAGGGGTGTGTTGCCGCCATTTTTGAAAACGAAAGATCACCGAAGTAATGTCTAAACCCAATGATTCAAGGCAAAGATAAAAAGGATCCTGGAACAAGGAAATACCGTTTCAATTGTCTCAACAATTAGATCAGAATGGGAATTAAGAATCAAAAAATCGATTCGAAACGAGACAAAAAAAGGGGTTAGAGACCACTCAAAAAAAGAAATCCCTAAAGATTTTCTTTTGGGCTATTTAAAAGTTATCCAACTTGAGTTATGAGAGTACGAATGCTTTTTTTTTTCGAAAAAGAAGGACTTAAATCACACAATTTCTAATCATTTTTTCTCGAGCCGTACGAGGAGAAAACTTCTTATACGTTTCTAGGGGGGGGTATTGTTCATCTACATCTATCCCAATGAGCTGTTTATCGAATCGTTGCAATCGATGCTCGATCCCGAAGAGAGGGAAGAGATCTTCGGAAAGTGGGTTTTTATGATCCGATAAATAATCAAACCCATTTAAATATTGCTGCTATTTTAGATTTCCTTGACAAGGGCGCTCAACCTACAGGAACGGTTCATGATATTTCAAAGAAGGCTGGGGTTTTTAAGGAACTTCATCTTAATTAAACGAAATTGCATCGAGGGTATAGAATAAAAAAAGAGGGTGTGGATGACTCCTATATAGTTTTGTATAACTTTTTCTTTACTACTCCCCCCTTTTTTGTTCTATTCATACCCACTTTTTATTCCTATTTAATATTGCTCCCATAAAGTATCATGTTCTGAAAGTATAAGGGCAAAAAAAATAAGCAGAAGAACAAAAATCAATTTTATTGCTAGAATTTTATTGATATAAGATGCATATAAAAAAGATCAAATGAATACAACGAACTAATTGGATCGAGAAATCAAAAATTTACATTACTCGCAATCGAAACGGGGCGTTTTATAGTTTGTCGTTGTAAATTTATTAACAAATCACAAAACAAGGGATTCAACTTGTTTATTTTACTTATATTGATTGATTGAATCAATGTCAACCCGAGATTTCTTTTTTTTTTTTTTTTTATTCTTTCAGCTATAGCTATGTATCCATTTGTATTTATGTATAGTAAATATGGAGTGCAAATCTAACGCAAGTTCTTTCTTTTTCTTTTCGATTTTTTTTTTCAAAAGCATTTCTAAATTATTTCTTTTCTATATTATTTATTTATTTCATTTTCTAATTTTTTTTTTATTTTAATTTTCTTTTAATTAAATTAATAAATTCATTCTTTTTGTTTTCGCTATTTTATTTTTTTAGATTCTTTTCTTAACATTAATATTCAACATTCACCGTCATATTGACAACAGCGTATCGAACAACTATAATTCGATCGTGGATAAGGATAAACGGATCCATTTATCTCCGTACCTATTTCTCTCCGTAACAGAGGTTTGGTTTTTTTCTTTACTTCATTCAAAATTAAAGTAATGGGTTCGCTGGATTCGCTGTTATACAAGAAGCTTTTTTTTATGTTCCCAATCGATTCTAAATTTTGTTAGTCGATTTCTTGCTAATTTAATATTTTGATTCCGTTGTACAATTTCATTTCTTTTCTTTTATTTCTTTTTTATTCCGATTGTATCCACCTATTCGAATTATTCGGGTTGCTAACTCAACGGTAGAGTACTCGGCTTTTAAGTGCGGCTAGCATCTTTTACACATTTATATGAAACAAAGGATTCGTCCATACCATCAGGAGAGTTTGTAAGACCACGACTGATCCTGAAAGGAATGAATGGAAAAACCAGCATGTCGTATCAATGGAAAATTTTGAGAATACTTTATTCTGATTCAATGGCTTCAAAATAGGGTTTGAATTGTTGGCGCAGAACAAAAAATTGAATTCAAAGTTGGGTCGAGTGAATAAATGGATAGAGCCTTATGGTTCCAATTCTCGGGAAATAAAAAGGAACGAGCTTCTCTTCTGAATTGAATTTGAATAATTCCCCGATCTAATTAAACGTTAAAAAGATATTAGTTCCTAATGCGGGGAAGGGGTTTTCCGTGAGTCGATTAGCGATTTTTTTAATGAGTCCTAACTATGAGTTTGTCCCTAATATGGGTTGGAGATGAATGTGTAGAAGAAGCAGTATATTGATAAAGATATTTTGTTTTCCAAAATCAAAAGAGCGGTTGGATTGCAAAAATAAAGGATTTCTAACCACCTATTTACACTATAACAAACATAAACCAATTCAAAAATGAGAAAATCGAGAATCCGGTAATGAGTTTACCCGTTTCCAAGGTATCCATTTTTTTTTTTACTACAATACTTTGTTTTGACTGTATCGCACTATGTATCATTTGATAATCCAATAAATACCTTACCTTTTGTTGCAATCTAATTTCAAATGAAAGAATATCAAATCCATTTAGAACTAGATAGATCTCAGCAACACAACTTCCTATACCCACTTCTTTTTCGAGAGTATATTTATGCACTTGCTCATGATCACGGTTTAAATAGATCGACGATTCCGTTGGAAAATGGGGGTTATGACAATAAATCTAGTTCACTCAGTGTGAAACGTTTAATTAGTCGGACGTATCAACGGATTCATTTGAGTATTTATGCTAAGGATTCTAATCCAAATCACTTTATTGGACACAACAATAAATTTTATTCGCAAATGATATCGGAGGGATTTTCAGTCATTGTGGAAATTCCATTTTCCCTACGATTAGTAGCTTTCTTAGAAGGGAAAGAAAAAGAAATGGCGAAATCTCATAATTTCCAATCAATTCATTCAATATTTCCTTTTTTCGAGAACAATTTCTCACATTTACACTATGTCTTAGATGTACTAATACCCTACCCCATTCGCCCGGAAATCTTGGTTCGAACCTTTCGCTATTGGGTAAAAGATGCCTCTTCTTTACATTTATTGCGATTCTTTCTTCATGAGTATTTTAATTTGAATAGTCTTATTACTCCAAAGAAATCAAATTCCATTTTTTCAACAAGTAATCCAAGATTTTTTTTGTTCCTATATAATTCTCATGTATATGAATATGAATCAATCTTCTTTTTTCTCCGTAACCAATCTTCTCATTTACGATCAACATCTTCAGGACTCCTTTTTGAGCGAATTTCTTTTTATGGAAAAGTAGAATATCTTGTCCAAGTCTTTGTTAATGATTTTCAGGACTACTTATGGTTGTTCAAGCATCCTATCATGCATTATGTTAGATATCAAGGAAAATCCGTTCTGGCTTCAAAAGATATGCCTCTTCTGATGAATAAATGGAAATATTACCTTGTCAATTTATGGCAATGGCATTTTCACGTGTGGTCTCAACCCGGAAGGATTCATATAAACCACTTATACAAAGATTATATAGACTTTCTGGGCTATCTTTCCAGGGGGCGACTAAATACTTTGGTGGTGCGGAGTCAAATGCTAGAAAATGCATTTTTAATTGATAATGCTATGAAGCAGTTCGAGACAACCGTTCCAATTATTCCTCTGATTGGATCATTGACTACGGCGCGT